TAATAAGAATTAAGAAATGACACTTCCATCATAGAATGAGAATGGAAATTGCCCGGCCAGTACTTAAGCGGGCCGGGATTTTTTCGTACAAAATAAAAAGTAAGGTAGTCCTTCTATTGGTGATATCTGTTTCAAATCATTATATAAATTGAATTGCTGATCTGATCAAAATTTTTTATATCGTATATTATCATCATAATATTTATATATATATATTGAATTGATTGTTTTTTATATTTTTCTATTCTAAATTCTAATAAGAAAAAATAAGAAAAGAAAGAAGATGAGGGGTTTTTGATCAATCTTTACTTCAACTTTACCTGTTATATCACATAAACAATTAACAATTTTTAGTTGGGAGAGATGGCTGAGTGGACTAAAGCGGCGGATTGCTAATCCGTTGTATGATTTTTATTTATACCGAGGGTTCGAATCCCTCTCTCTCCGCTATCCCTCATCACTGGATCCCTTGATTAAAATAGTTAATGGAATAAAGAATTCTTAAAAAAAGCAAAGCTAAAAATGTCTTATGTTTATTCTTCACGTCCTGGATTGCGTCCTGGATCATTAGATAAGAATCCGAAGATGAAGAGAGAAACAAAGAATATCACTACTGTATAAACGAAGAGTTTGAGAGTAAGCATTACAAAATCTCCAAGATATCATTTTTTTAGGGGGAATAGATTACCCATTTTTTTCGTACCGCATATGCTATGCTATAATGAAGTGTGTTTTTTTTTTTTTTTTTTTAATCATGAATTTAGGAGAATATTGAAGATTTCATCGAAAACTTACAGCAGCTTGCCAAACAAAGGCTAAGAGAAAAAAGAATAGAGGTATGATAGGCATAATGTCTATGAGTGGATTGAAAAAAGCATAAGCCTCGGGCAATTTGGCGAAGAAAAAACTACTCGAACTCAAATAAGGGATAGAATTAAGACAGATACAGATAAAACTAAAGATATTAAGCATAACAAAAATTTCGTTCTTGTAGATTAGATAATTTAATTTTGATTGAGTCATTTTTATAATATAAGGTAAAAATGAAAAAGGCAGGCAAAAAAATCCTTCTTTATTCTTTGAACTATCCCAAATCAAAAACTCCTTTCAATTCTCAAACAAGAATACAAAGAATTATACTTTCATACAATATCTTAATTGAATTCAATGTAATGATCAATGAATTTTTTGATTCTATCTCTTCATGTATAGAAACCTAGCAACAATATATTACATACTAGAATTGACGAATAACCAATACTAATATAATATTAGTATTTATTAGTGTTGAATATAAATTTCAATGGGGCGTGGCCAAGCGGTAAGGCAACGGGTTTTGGTCCCGTTACTCGGAGGTTCGAATCCTTCCGTCCCAGCCCCTTTCTTTAAGGTTTTTAATTTATTTGTTCAAGAAAAAAAAAGGGATCCTTCCTGAGTAAGACTTTTCCGTAAAGTAAGAAAAGTAAAATATTATTATATATTTAATTTTATAGAGACTATTTATAGATATAATATAAAATCAAAACTATACGACCGGCCATATCATAATATATAATAATATATACATATATCCGTTGATCCAATGACTATTCATGATTTCATATTGAATCAATTCCATATCAGTTTGAAATTAAATAAGAGAAATGTTATGGTAAAACTTCGTTTAAAACGATGTGGTAGAAAGCAACGTGCGACTTGAAGGACATGATTGACTGTGGATTCTTACATCCGCCATTTTCTATAAGAATGAAGATGCTCTTGGCTCGACATAGTTTGTTCTTTTTACTAGGAACCTAATTTGTGTTGGGTTCTAATCTAAATAAAAAGTACATGATGAAGCTCGAGCAGAAAGTATTGAGATTTATTTATTGGGGGGAAGAATCTAGGGTTAGTGACAATAAAAATCAATAAGTTGAACCAACTTTGTAAATATATCCTCTATAATATATATTTATAATATAAATTGATAAATTATATAAATTGAAAAGGGTTAAAATTCAAACAAGTTTGAAATAAAAAATAAAATAAGTAATATTTGTCGGAATTCATAAAACTATATTCGATCAAAAGTGTATCACAAGGGAATCAATCTCTCTTATTTTTTTCTATAGAAAGAAATAAGAGAAAAAACAAAAGGTATGTTGCTGCCCTTTTGAAAGGAGTAAGGATCACCGAAGTAATGTCTAAACCCAATGATTTCACAAAACAAAAATAAAGGATTCCGGAACAAGGAAACACTATTTTTAATTGTCTCAACAATTGGATCAAAATGCGGAATAAAAATTGATTCGAGACAAATAAAAGAGGTTAGAGACGGCTCAATAAATATCTAAGGATTTCCTCAGAATTACCCAACTTGAGTTATGAGTACAAATGAGATCTTTTTAACTTTCGTAAGGAAAGAGGAAGAAAAAACCACTTTAATCATAATTATTTATTCAGTATTTTATGGATATATTTGCCGTTATATACAGAAATTAGAATCATTTTTTCTCGAGCCGTATGAGGATAAAACCTCCTATACGTTTCTAGGGGGGGGGCATTGTTTATCTACATCTATCCCGATGAGCCATCTATCGAATCGTTGCAATTGATGTTCGATCCCGAAGAGAAGGAAGAGATCTTCGGAAGGTAGGTTTTTACGATCCGATAAAGAATCAAACCTATTCAAATGTTCCCGCTATTCTATATTTCCTTGAAAATGGCGCTCAACCCACAGTAACTGTTCATGATATTTTAAGGAAGACAGAATTATTTAAAGAAGGAATATTGGGTTAACTGTTAATTTAATTAAATTAAAAAAATTGAATAAAAAAGAGAGGGGACTAGCATCTATCTTTGTATAATTATTTCTCCATAATTTGTTTGCTCTTTTTTTTGCTCACTTATTATTTTATTATTTATTGTTATTGTAGTAATTTAATTTACCGACAAAGACAGGGTCAATTTCGGTTATTGTACCTGTACCTCTTTTGATTGAATCAACTCGATATTTTTCTCTACCCTGCCTTTATTTATTTTTGCATTCAAATTTATTTTTTTATTTAGATTGTGCTAATCTAACACAAGGTCTTAATTTGATTTATTTAGAATTTTTTTCTCAGCATTCTATTCATATTGACAATGGTGTACCGAACAAATATAATTTGATCATAGATAAATAAAATGGATCTGTTTATTCCTGCCTTATATTTATTTTTCCTTTGCCTTTAGCCTTAGTCACCTTAGTCATAAGGATGTGTTTACTGAATTTACTGGTATACAAGACGTAAAAAAAAAAATGGAATGGATCAAGAGAAAAATGGGTATAAGTTTTAATTATAGATATTTAGATATATCTATTGAGAATTTATTATTTTTTAATCCAATCCTACCTATTTTAGTGGATTGGTGTTTATAATTGATTAAAAAAAATTTTCTTTTAAATTTGATTTTTTGCTAGTTCAATCTTTTTTTTTGGCGGGATGGGATCAATTTTTTTTTTTTTTATCGTATCTACAATCCGGGTTGCTAACTCAACGGTAGAGTACTCGGCTTTTAAGTGCGACTATGATCTTTTACACATTTGGATGAAGCAACGAATTCGTCCAGACTATTGGTAGAGTCTATATAAGACCACGACTGATCTTAAAAGGTAATGAAGGAAAAAACAGCATGTCGTAATAATTGTTTTTATTTTTGGAAGGAGACAAAAGAAATTTACAGTTGGGTCTAGTGAATAAATGGATATCGTCTTTTAGCCCTAATTTTGGTAAAACAAAAAGCAACGAGCTTATATTCTTAAAATTGGAATAATTACCCGATCTAATTTGGATGTTAAAAATAGATTAGTGCCAGTGCAGAAAAAGGTTTTTATGCGAGTGAATCATTGATTATTTTTTATTTTTTTATGAAAAAAAAAATCCTAACTATTCTCTTTGGAGACGGATGTGTAGAAGAAACAGTATACTGATAAAGTAAAGAGAATCTAATTTTTTCCAAAATCAAAAGAGCGATCAGGTTGCAAAAATAAAGGATTTTTTACTCTCTTGTAATTTTAACAAAGGATAAAACCTATTGTATAGAAAAGGAGAGGAAAAGGATCCTGTTGATTGGATTCTAGGTCTCCGGGGTCTATCTTTATTTCTTAACTATATATACTGTAATTATATACCCTGTTCGGACCATATTGCACTATGTATCATTCACTATGTATCATTTGATAACCCAAGAAATGCCTCCTGTCTTGTGTCTCTGTTTCAAGTAGAAAAATGTAAATGGAAGAATTACAAGGGTATTTAAAAAAAGATAGATCTCCGCAACAACACTTCCTATATCCGCTTCTCTTGCAGGAGTATATTTACACACTTGCTCATGATGATAGTTTAAATGGTTCGATTTTTTACGAACCTATCGAATTTATTGGTTATAACAATAAATTGAGTTTAGTACTTGTAAAACGTTTAATTATTCGAATGTATCAACAGAAATTTTTGATTGATTTGGTTAATGATTCTAATCAAAATAGATTCGGTGGACACACCAATTATTTTTATTCTCATTTTTTTTATTCTCAAATGGTATCAAAGGGTTTTTCAGTCATTGTGGAAATTCCATTCTCGCTACGATTAGTATCTTCCTCCGAAGAAAAAGAAATACCAAAATCTCAGAATTTAGGATCTATTCATTCAATATTTCCTTTTTTAGAGGACAAATTATCTCATTTAAATAATGTTTCAGATATACTAATACCCCATCCTATCCATTTTGAAATTTTGGTTCAAATCCTTCAATGCTGGATTCAAGATATTCCCTCTTTACATTTATTGCGATTCTTTCTACATAAATATCAGAATCTGAATAAAACTATTCAGAGTAATAAAACTATTTATGTTTTTTCAAAAGAAAATAAAAGACTATTTTGGTTCCTATACAATTCTTATGTATCTGAATGCGAATTTTTATTAGTTTTTTTTCATAAACAATCCTGTTATTTACGATCAACATCTTCTGGAGCCTTT